CTATTACAAGAATTGAAAACCCTTACATGCACCCGAATGTTCTTGCAGAATTTATAGCCGGACAATTAAAGAATCGAGTTTCATTTCGCAAAGCAATGAAAAAGGCTATTGAATTAACTGAGCAGAGCAATACAAAAGGAATTCAAGTACAAATTGCAGGGCGTCTTGATGGAAAAGAAATTGCACGCGCCGAATGGGTTAGAGAGGGCAGGGTTCCTCTACAAACTCTTCGAGCTAAAATTGATTATTGTTCTTATACAGTTAGAACTCTTTATGGGGTATTAGGTATAAAAATTTGGATATTTGTAGACGAGGAATAGTAAACCCTTACTTAACTTGTCTTTACATTCTATTTATTGATAGAACAAAAAATGACAAATTCTTTCATTCTTTGTTTGGCTAAAAAAAACAAAAAAGAATGAAAGAATTCTAATTCTATAAGGTTGAATAAAATAAAAAATTCGATTGATTATTTAATATGCTATGCTTAGTGTGCGACTCGTTGGTTTTTCAAAGGCAAAGATAAAAAAAAAAAACAGACCAATGCATACTATGAACTAATGAATTAATAAGTATAAATATAGAATTTATAACCAACTCATCGCTTCACATTATCTGGATCTGGATCAAAAAAAGCAGTCAAAGTCAAGATAGAATCTATTGGTCATTTCATTGTAGCAATTGAAATCTTTTTTGCATAAATAAACTAAAAACCAATCTGATTATGAATTCTAAAGCAAAATAGAAAATTATGCAGATAAATGGAAGGATGAGAGAAAGAGAGAAAAAGAATATCAATGATATAGGATTCCAATATGTGTAAGGTCTATAGGTCATATCATAAAAGCCAATGTAATAAAGCATCAATATCGATTGATTCATAATTAAATGAATCCTGTTCATAGAACAAAAAAATCAAGAGCCTCGGGCCAATAAAGACTAAGAGCATTGACTCAAAAACAAATTCATTAGGGGCTCCATTGTATAATTAAGACCTAACCATTAATCGAAAAGCGATGGGAACGATGGAACCTATGAATATATAAGATTTTATTGAAAACGAATCTTAATGATTTATTGGGTAGGATGGCGAAACGAACCAAGAGACAATCCGTTTATTCTGAGAGGTGATGGGTTAACCCTACAAATGAAGTAAATATTGAAAGAGTAAATGTTCGCCCGCGAAGATTTTTATATTATATTATTTTATTTCTAAATTTTAAGCGATCTGATCTAATAATCATAATAAATACAGACTTGTTATAACATTAAAAGAACATTATCTAAACATTATCTAAAAATAGACTAAAACTAAAAATAGAAATAATTATCTATAAATTTAAAATTTAGAATTCTCTATGAATTTCTATCTCTATGAATTTCTATATAGAAATAGAATACATAATTATCTATATAAGATAGACAAATAAAAAATATACAAATTTCTAATTTAATAAATAGATTAGGTGAAATATCAATATCAAAGAATCCCAAGATTCAGTATATTATTCATATGTATATTTTCTTTTTAATCATAATCATTTCATTCGCGAGGAGCTGGATGAGAAGAAACTCTCATGTCCGGTTCTGCAGTAGAGATGGAATTGCGAAACAACCATCAACTATAACCCCAAAAGAACCAGATTCCGTAAACAACATAGAGGAAGAATGAAAGGAATATCTTATCGAGGTAATCGTATTTGTTTCGGTAGATATGCTCTTCAGGCACTTGAACCCGCTTGGATTACGTCTAGACAAATAGAAGCAGGGCGTCGGGCAATGACACGAAATGTACGCCGCGGTGGAAAAATATGGGTACGTATCTTTCCCGACAAACCAGTTACCCTAAGACCCTCGGAAACACGTATGGGTTCGGGGAAGGGATCTCCCGAATATTGGGTAGCTGTCGTTAAACCGGGTAGAATGATTTATGAAATGGGCGGGGTAGCAGAAAATATAGCCAGAAAGGCTATTTCAATAGCAGCGTCAAAAATGCCTATACGAACTCAATTCATTATTTTGGGATAGGAATACAGAACTAAAAGAAAAAGGACTTTGTTAGGAAAAAATTAGCAAGTTTCTTTTTTTTTTTTTGGACAAACAATATTTCTTTTTTTTGCCCCTTTCCATTGAAATAACAGATTCAAAAAAGAATATGATCCAATCTCAGACCCATTTGAATGTAGCAGATAATAGCGGAGCTCGAGAATTGATGTGTATTCGAATTATAGGAACTAGTAATCGCCGATATGCTCATATCGGCGACGTTATTATTGCTGTGATCAAGGAAGCAGTCCCAAATTCACCTCTAGAAAGATCCGAAGTGATCAGAGCTGTAATTGTGCGTACTTCTAAAGAACTCAAACGCGACAACGGTATGATAATACGATATGATGACAACGCTGCAGTTGTGATTGATCAAGAAGGAAATCCAAAGGGAACTCGAATTTTTGGTGCAATCGCCCGGGAATTGAGACAGTTAAATTTCACTAAAATAGTTTCATTAGCACCTGAAGTATTATAAGCACCTGAAGTATTATAAAATAAAGCATTATAAGATATAAGATGAGATATAAACCATGATTTATAATATTTGATATTTGAATGAAATCAATTAAATTAAAATTAATTAGTAGAAATTAATTAGTAGATTGTGTTTCACGCATATACCTTTAATAAAAATGAATATTTAATAAAAATTAATAAAAATAAAATAATTAATTCATAAAAAGAAAAAAAAAAAAAAATGAAAACAAAGTATGTTGATTATATCAAAATTACGAGGCAACAAAAATTTTAGTTTATCATGGGTAGGGACACTATTGCTGACATAATAACCTCTATACGAAATGCGGACATGGATAGAAAAGGAACCGTTCGAATAGCATCTACTAACATCACCGAAAACATTATTAAAATACTTTTACGAGAAGGTTTTATTGAAAATGTAAGGAAACACCAGGAAGGCAAATTTTTTTTTTTGGCTTTAACCCTACGACATAGAAGAAATAGGAAAGGACCATGTCGAACGAGTCTAAATTTAAAACGCATCAGTCGCCCTGGTCTACGAATCTATTCTAACTATCAACAAATTCCGAGAATTTTAGGTGGAATGGGGATTGTAATTCTTTCTACTTCTCGGGGTATAATGACAGACCGAGAGGCTCGACTAGAAAGAATCGGTGGAGAAATCTTGTGTTATATATGGTAATCTTTTCGATATCCAAATTGTATCCGGACTTCCCCTATTTGTGTTTGTGAAAAAAAAAAATTGTGAAAAAAAAAAATTGTGAAAAAAAAAAAGAAAGAACAGATTTATAATATCATTCTTCCTACATTAGATTAGCTGATATTTCAAGAGGCTTTTAGATAGAAAAAAAAAAGAACAAAAAAAAAAAGGATTCAGAAAGGTTTAATTTCTTAATAACTTTCCAATAATATGTTACGGATTCGTTTAAATTAGATAATGAAGATCTGGTTTTAGATTATGCTTCAGAAAGGGCCCGACGCGATTTTATACATATACCACCAGGAGATGGAGTCAAAATAGAAGTAAGTGCTTATGATTCGACCAGAAAACGTCTAATTTCTAGACTCCCCAACAAAAAATCGAATGATTAGGTAATTTTTTCAACTTCAACATTCCTTTTATTTTTTATATTTTATAGGAATACAATTTACGATTTCAAAATGGAACGAAACTTATTTTCTTCACAAAAAGTATGTATATTCAAAATTAAGGAATGAAAAATATGAAGATAAGGGCTTCTGCTCGTAAAATTTGTGAAAAATGTCGACTAATACGTCGACGGGGACGAATTATAATAATTTGCTCCAACCCGAGACATAAACAAAGACAAGGATAATTTTTCTAAGCGAAGACTCTCTAAAGGATCCGATATACAAATAATCTATTTTGACACGAAATGGATATATCCATAGACCTCAGACTTAGTTTTTGAGATGATAAAATATGGCAAAACTTTTACCAAGAATTGGTTCCCGCAAGAGTGGACGTATTAGTTCACGTAAAAATGCACGTAAAATTCCTAAGGGAGTTATTCATGTCCAAGCAAGTTTCAACAATACTATTGTGACCGTTACAGATGTACGAGGTCGGGTGATCTCTTGGTCCTCCGCGGGCGCTTGTGGATTCAGGGGCACAAGAAGAGGGACGCCATTTGCTGCTCAAACTGCAGCAGGAAATGCTATTCGGACCGTAGTGGATCAAGGTATGCAACGAGCAGAAGTCATGATAAAGGGTCCTGGTCTAGGAAGAGATGCGGCATTAAGAGCTATTCGTAGAAGTGGTATACTATTAAGTTTCGTCCGGGATGTAACCCCTATGCCACATAATGGCTGCAGGCCTCCTAAAAAAAGACGTGTGTAAGAATAAACATTGAAGAAATTTCAAGAGAAATAAATAATTCAATGATTTGATCAAAAAAAAGAATATTATTATGGTTCGAGAGAAAGTGAGAATATCTACTCGGACACTACAGTGGAAGTGTGTTGAATCAAGAGCTGACAGTAAGCGTCTTTATTATGGACGTTTTATTCTGTCTCCACTTATGAAAGGTCAAGCCGACACAATAGGCATTGCGATGCGAAGAGCTTTGCTTGGAGAAATAGAAGGGACATGTATCACACGCGCAAAATCTAAGAAAATACCACACGAATTTTCTACTATAACGGGTATTCAAGAATCAATACATGAAATTTTAATGAATTTGAAAGAAATTGTATTGAGAAGTAATTTATATGGAACTCGTGACGCGTCTATTTGTGTCAAGGGTCCTGGATGTGTAACTGCTCAAGACATCATCTTACCGCCGTCTGTGGAAATCATTGATAATACACAACATATCGCTAGCTTAAGGGAACCGATTGATTTTCATATTGGATTACAAATCGAAAGGAATCGTGGCTATTGTATGAAACCGCCAAAAAACTTTCAAGACGGAAGTTATTCCATAGATGCTGTATTCATGCCTGTTCGA